GCTAACATAATATAACCCAATTGAGACATTGTAGAATAGGCTAAACTTCTCTTAATGTCTCTTTGAGCAAGAGCTAAAGTAGCTCCTAATAGTACCGTTATTACACCTATCAAAGAAATGAGATTCATTATGTAAGGTATGACTGTGAAAAGCGGAAGAAATCGAGCGACAAGAAAAATGCCTGCTGCTACCATAGTAGCAGCATGGATAAGAGCCGAAATAGGAGTAGGCCCCTCCATGGCATCAGGTAACCATACATGAAGGGGAAATTGTGCGGATTTAGCAACTGCACCGACGAATAATAGGGAGGCACACAGAGTAGCAAATAAAGAGTTGACCCCATTATTACGGATCAGGTTATTGAAGATTTCGAACAAATCTCGAAATTCGAAACTCCCTGTTATCCAAAAAAAACCTAAGATTCCTAATAATAACCCAAAATCCCCTACACGATTAGTTACAAACGCTTTTTGACAAGCATTTGCGGCAGCCGGTCGTGTGAACCAAAAACCTATTAATAAATACGAACACATTCCCACTAGTTCCCAAAAAAGATGAATTTGTATCAAATTGGAACTAGTAACTAATCCCAACATGGAAGTATTGGAAAAACTCATATAAGCAAAAAATCTCAAATATCCTTGATCATGAGACATATAATTGTCACTATAAATAAGAACCATGATTCCAACCGTAGTGATTAGTATTGACATAATAGAAGTAAGTGGATCGATCAAGTAGCCGAACTCTAAGGAAAAATCAGTATTGATGGTCCAAGACCATAGATGTTGATAGATAGAACTGCCATTTATCTGTTGAATAGACAGATCGGACGAAAAAACCATAACTATACTTAGCAATGAAACACTAGGAAAAGTCCACATACGACGCAGATTTTTTGTTGCGGTCGGAACAAGCAGAAGTCCCAACCCTATTGACATAGTAACTGGAAGTAGAGCGAAAGGTATGATCCATGCATATTGATATGTATGTTCCATAAGAAAATCAAACTTTCTTTTTTTATTCTTATTAATTGTTTCCCATTCACCAGCCCTTATTTCTTCCGGAAGGAGCAATAATAAAATAAATCAAAAAAAAATCAAGATATACAAGATATAAAAGAACTCAAATATGATTTTTCATTCTTAATTATTCTGATTCTTTCCAAACTATTGAAAAAAAAAAACCAAAAATTCAAATGAAGAAGTTACAATTCTTCAAATAACCAAGTTACTAGTTAAAAGCGACTACCTAGTTATTAACGAAGATATTTATTAAGATAAAAAATAGGAGATTTTCCATTATTCTACTATATACATACGATACGGTGATTTCTATCCATATTTATATCAATATAGTAAGGAAAAAGAATGATACCAAAAATTCAAGTACTTTATTCTGATATGTATCATAGGATCTGCCAATAACTCGATCCAATAAACCTAGTTTTTATTTAGTTTCTTCGGAGTCATTAACTAATTCTGGAATTGATTGGCTTCGAGTCCAATAAAACAAACTTATGTTTATGTGTTTATGAAAAATCCTAGAATACTTGTCACTTCGCATAGAACTAAAATGAGAAATGACTCAAATTCCCTTTATTTTAAAAAGTAATGTATTGTTTAACGGATTAACTACTTTGATTTAATTTCAATTGAAATTATGTGGACTCTATCTCCGAGCTTGATCAATTAATAGAAAAAGGTTACATTCATTGTTGGTTTCCTAAATTAGGAAAGGGTTCTTAAGCTTTTCGATTTTATAAATGTAACATTTATAATATATATATATATTATCTAAATAGACTGAGATATGAATTGGAACCCTTTTGATTCTTATCAATGGCATCCGATTCAACGGTAGTAGATCCCGCCCGTAGACATAGATTGAATAAAGATATGAAGCCCCCAATCAGTACAAATTATTCTTTCTTCGAACATTGGATGTAATGTAATGGAAATGTGAAAAAAAAAAAATTCCCTTGAAAATCACATCGTTTTTTCTTTTTTCTTCTATTTCATTTCTTTTTTTATCCTTAATGATACCATATGCGATGCTCATCTATCTGTATCCATACTTTTCTATGTTATGAAGTAAGCATAAGTATCGGCTATGGAATAAAGATAGATAATGAATAGTTAATAGTTAATAGAAAGAACAATCTATTTTGAATTGAACAATAAATGTCTTTCACGTCCAACTATAAAAATGAGTGACCCTTTTTTTTTTTGAAATGGCGGTTCCAAAGAAACGTACTTCTCTGTCAAAAAAGCATATTCGTAGAAATATTTGGAAAGGAAGGGGATATCAGGCCGCGGCAAAAGCTTTATCTTTAGCTAAATCTATTTCTACCGGGCATTCAAAAAGTTTTTTTGTGCGACAAACAAGTAATAAAGCCTTGGAATGATCTGAATCTGAATCAGCATGACTCGATGAATTGGATGATTAAATTTATAAGATGAAGAATTCACATTAACTAATGTTTTGAACTCATCAATATGAGATAGAACTAGCTGTTGTGGTATGTAGAATACGAATTATTCTGTATACTAGGTTCTAAAAATGATTTCTTTTTTTGTTTGAAAAAAAAAAATAAGAAAGAAGTAGTTAGACACAAAATACAAGGTTTCACCTTTCATTGATTGGTTTTTATAATTCGCGAGATGGGGGTTGTAACTTTCCCCATCGATTCATTTTTCACAATAACAAAACTCTTCTTTTTTTTTCTTAGGAAGGGATTGGCTTATTGGATTATGTATCTCCAATAGTTATACATCATTAAGATTTTTGGAAAATCTGAAACAAGTATGAACGAGGTTAGAGTCCCCTTTTTTGTTCCAAAGTAAGGCGGGGATAAGATTCATAGTCAAAGTCAATGGATTATTGAAACTAATTGATTAAAATATAATATACATTTTAAAACTTTGATTTGTAGCTCTCTGAATCACTACATATCTACAAGGACTCCCTCTTGTTTCGAACAGATAAAAAAAAAAAAAAAACAAAATAATAAAACTGCCAGGATCCCATTTAGATCGATATTTATGTACTAAAGAATGAGTCAATCTTACGTAATCCAACCCCAATAGATCCTATCCCATGTTTGAGCTGGAGGATCGATCAATTGATATATCTAGATCTAATATCTAAATTATTTTATCTATTAATATTAGATTTCAAATCTATATATAAAAAGATCTTATCAGTTTAAATTGGATTTTCTAAGTTTTCTAAGTTAAAGTACATACAGTAGAATTCCGATAAAGATTGAAACTCTTTTGTTATACGATATGCCCGGTCCAATACCTAATGGGTTTGGTAAATCCTCACACAAATTATGTTATGTATACAATGAAGATCCCAATCATTAATACATCTTTGATACCAAACTATCCAAATTTTTATAGAAATCTTTTGGATGTAGTGATGAAGTTGTGATATATAAAAAATATTGTTTTATTTTGTTCATTGAAAAATGAATCTTTTTCATTTCGGATCTATCAAATCAGATAAATGAGAAATGAATCGTCAAAAAATGAGAAAAAAATTCTTAGTTCTATGCCCGGACTCAGGGCATAACCGTCTAGTTCCAACTATTCCAGAAGAACTTATAATACGGAAAAGCCCGCTGTTTAAAATGACTCCCTGCCATGATACTAAGGATTATTGAGCGTTTAAATATTTATTTGAACGGGTCTTTATTCATCGATTCTAACATTTCCTAAAATAGATTGCATTAAATCCCTCAATCTCGACGATTGAACATCATATGGACTATGATTATTTCGATGAAGCCGCCATGGTGAAATTGGTAGACACGCTGCTCTTAGGAAGCAGTGCTAGAGCATCTCGGTTCGAGTCCGAGTGGCGGCATCCTCTAAAAAAGGCACAATAGATCCTATAATGAATTCAATTCCGGATTTCCATTCCGTAATTGGGGATACCCCCCTAAAAAAAATTATGATATTTGCCACTTTAGAACATATATTAACTCACATCTCTTTTTCTATCATTTCAATTGTTATTACGATTCATTTGATGACCTTATTAGTCCATGAAACCGTAGTACTATTTGATTTGTCAGAAAAAGCCATGATGGCTACCTTTTTCTGTATAACTGGATTATTAGTTACTCGTTGGATTTATTCGAGACATTTGCCGTTAAGCGATTTATATGAATCTTTAATGTTTCTTTCATGGAGTTTCTCCATTATTCATATGTTTCCTAAAAGACGGAACCAGAAAAGTTATTTAAGCGCAATAACCGCGCCAAGTGCTATTTTTACCCAAGGCTTTGCCACTTCGGGTCTTTCAACCGAAATGCATCAATCTGCAATATTAGTACCTGCTCTACAATCCCAGTGGTTAATGATGCACGTAAGTATGATGTTATTGAGTTATGCAGCTCTTTTATGTGGATCGTTATTATCCGTAGCTCTTTTAGTCATTACATTTCGAAAAAACCTAGATATTCCTCGCAAAAGCAATCATTTATTAATTGGGTCATTTTCCTTTGTGAATGAAAAAAGAAGTGTTTTACAAAACACTTCTTTTCTTTCATTTATAAATTATCACAGGTATCAATTAACCCAACAATTAGATCAGTGTAGTTATCGTGTCATTAGTCTAGGGTTTACTTTTTTAACCATAGGTATTCTTTCGGGAGCAGTATGGGCTAATGAGGCATGGGGGTCTTATTGGAATTGGGACCCCAAGGAAACTTGGGCATTTATTACTTGGACCATATTCGCGATTTATTTACATAGTAGAACAAATCAGAGCTTTCAGGGTGTGGATTCGGCAATTGTGGCTTCTATAGGATTTCTTATAATTTGGATATGCTATTTTGGGGTCAATCTATTAGGAATAGGACTACATAGTTATGGTTCATTCACATTAACAACTAATTGAAGAAAGGGCCTGAAGAATACATAGGAACATCGTCCCGTATATTATATAAAGAAGGTTTGTGCAAGTTTTTTCGAACCATTTGAATCACTACTTGATTCAAATGGTTCGAAAAAACTTTAGATGTATCTGATTATAATTCACTTCATTTTTTTTTTTTCTTTCATGGCATTATACAGTGAACGCTTTTAAAAATCACACGGTTCTTTTACATTAATGTAATGTCTTATTGATGAAAACTATTTATGAAAATAAATAGATAGAATAGCTTCTATCCTGTCAATTGATAGCGAGAGAACGAAATCAGGATAAATACCAATACCTATTACAGGTAGAAGGATACAGACCGAAACAAATAGTTCTCGTGGTCCAGAATCAAAAAAAGAAGAGTTTGGAACGTTGAATAGCTTGTAGCCATAGAACATCCGACGTGACATAGATAATGAATAAATAGGAGTTAATATCATTCCAATTGCCATTACGAAAGTAATTAGTATTTTTGGCATTAAAAGATATTTCGGGCTAGTAATTATTCCAAAAAATACTACTGATTCCGCAACAAAACCACTCATTCCTGGCAATGCAAGAGAAGCCATCGAGAAGCTACTGAACATGGTAAATATTTTTGGCATTGGGATAGCTATTCCTCCCATTTCGTCGAGATAAACAAGACGTATTCTATCGTAGCTCGTTCCTGCCAAGAAAAAAAGTGCAGCACCAATAAATCCATGAGAGATTATTTGTAAAATGGCTCCATTGATTCCCGTATCGGTTATGGAACCAATTCCTATAAGTGTAAAACCCATATGAGATACGGAGGAATAGGCTATTCTCTTTTTTAAATTGCGTTGACCGAAAGAAGTTGAAGCTGCATAGATTATTTGAATCGCTCCTACTATCATCAACCAGGGAGAAAATATAGAATGAGCATGGGGTAATAATTCCATATTGACCCGAACCAATCCATACGCTCCCATTTTTAATAAGATTCCCGCTAGAAGCATACATGTACTGTAATGTGCTTCTCCATGGGTATCTGGTAACCATGTATGTAGGGGTATAATCGGCGATTTGACAGCATAAGCAATAAGGAAGCCAAAATAGAATATTATTTCCAATCCCAAAGGATACGATTGATTAGCTAATGTTTCAAAATTTAATGTTGGCTCATTGGAGCCATATAAACCCATACCCAGAACTCCCATTAAGAGAAAAATAGAACCCCCCGCTGTGTACAAAATAAACTTTGTAGCTGAGTACAGACGTTTCTTCCCTCCCCATATGGATACAAGTAGGTAAACAGGAATTAATTCTAATTCCCACATGAGGAAAAAAAGTAAAAGGTCTCGAGAGGAAAATGATCCTATTTGACCACTATACATTGCTAACATCAGGAAATGGAACAATCGCGAATCTCTAGTAACTGGCCGAGCCGCTAAAGTAGCTAAAGTAGTGATGAATCCCGTCAGTAAAATGGGTCCTATGGAAAGTCCATCGATTCCCGGTCTCCAGTGAAAATCAAAAGTATTTATCCATTTATAAGCCTCCTCTAATTGGATTAATGGATCGTCCAATTGGAAATGATAACAGAACGCATAGGTCGTTAGAAGGAGTTCTAATAAGCATATACAAATAGTATACCACCGAACCACCTTATTTTTATTCCCTCTACGAGGGAGAAAGAAAATTGACGAACCCGCGGATATCGGCAAAACAACAATTATTGTTAACCAAGGAAAATAACTCGTGGTAAAGACAAGATAGACTTTGACCAGAAAAACCCGCGCTCGGAATAATTTCTCGAGTACGGGTTTTTGTCGGTAAAGAGGAATCAAATGGATTCAAGTGGATTTTTCTAGAACGTATCAATAAGCTAGACCCATGCTGCGAGTTGTCTCATGCCATAAGTAAACCCGAACACTCAAGAAATCTGTTGGACAAGCGGATTCACATCTCTTACAACCTACACAGTCCTCTGTTCTTGGAGCAGAAGCAATTTGTTTAGCTTTACATCCGTCCCAAGGTATCATTTCCAATACATCTGTGGGGCAGGCTCGTACACATTGAGTACACCCTATACATGTATCATAAATCTTTACTGAATGCGACATTGGATCTATAAATTTTTTGAACTTTATGAATTTTCGATCTGGCTTCATTAGTAATTGAATTATATATATTATGTTGTAGACGCCAGACGAATCAGTGGTTTACCAGAATTTTTTTGATAATCAATCTATTTCTGGATCTGTTCATGAGCAAGGGCCAAGATACTTTGATTTCTTACGTTTCAACAAGCATGGTCATACGAATCATACATGCTAGTTCTAAATTCGTGAATATATTGTAGATATCTGTCTTTATTTATATCATTAATACTATTTATTCAACAAATTCGATTGATTGATACGAGTTGATTTTCTGTTACGATGGATCGATGAAACAATAGCCGGCCCAATAGCTGCTTCAGCGGCTGCAATAGCTATAACAAAAATCGAGAAAATATCTCCTTTTAATTGACGACTATCAAACAAATCAGAAAATGTTACGAGATTTATATTAACCGCATTCAGTATAAGTTCAAGACACATAAGTGCTCTAACCATGTTTCGACTTGTGATCAATCCATAAATACCGATAGAAAATAAATAGGCACTCAAAATAAGTACATGTTCGGTCATCATTGACCAACCCCTCATCAATCTTGATTCATTTCAATATGAACAACAATTTCACCGATTTGATTAGAATATAAATTAAGTACGAAACAAAGTAAGGTATTAGTAATGGATCGAACTAAACCCCTTTCAATTTCATATATGAACAATAGAATATGAAAATGGAACTGAAGGAAAATGGATGTGATAACATAGAACAAAACAAGACTTTATTTATTTTATTTTGGATCTAAGTATTTATTACTTAATTACTTTACTGCCGGGCCATAGCAATTGCACCTATCAAAGCAACTAAAAGAATTATAGAAATGAGTTCAAATGGAAGGTAAAAATCTGTTGATAAATGAATCCCAATTTGTTGAACGTTACTTGTTAGGTCCTGCTCTATAATCTGATTTGATCTTGTAGTCCAAACAATCCCGTACCACGACGTATCCGAGATAGTAGTAATTAGTGAAAAAAGAATACTTGTACAAACCAGTGAAGTGACCCCATCCCCAACGGTCCAAAGATAGAAATCGTTGTAATATTCTGAACCATTCATGAACATCACAGCAAATAGGATTAAAACATTTACAGCTCCTACGTAAATAAGGAGCTGTGCAGCAGCTACAAAATAGGAGTTAGATGGAATATGGAATAAGGATATACAAACAAGAACCAGTCCCAATGAAAAAGCAGAATAAATTGGGTTGGTAAGTAAGACCACCCCCAGACCTCCTAATATAAGACCTGATCCCAGAAATACTAAAAGAATATCATGTATTGGTCCAGGTAAATCCATTATGTGTAAAAAAAGAGATAAATAAATCGAAATATTTCATAAACTTACTAACCGATCCAAGAAAAAAGAGGTTACCTTATTTTTTTCTTGTATATGATACGTTCCTAATTGAATCCTAAAGGGGTGTAGATTTATATAGATACAGTTATTGGATCAATCCCGCTACTTACTGTATCTGAAAGAGTAGTTCGGAATTGTATATTTTGAAATCATCACAGATCTATGAATCCATTCTAAATCAAAATCAAGCCTTGATTCTCACCAATCAATAGTTATTTACTGACCTAGCAAAATGAAAGAAGCCTCACTCCTTTACTTTAGATCAAAACGGAATCTTAGTAATTGGTAATCGTTTTTGAATCAAGAGGTTTACCCCTGATTATTTTGATTGGAGTCGAATTCGTAATTGTTCGAATTGTGTAATCTCCAATTACTGACATTGGTAACCGGCCCAAAGCAATTTGATTATAATTCAATTCGTGACGATCATAAGTAGAAAGTTCATATTCTTCAGTCATTGATAAACAGTTTGTTGGACAATACTCGACACAATTACCACAAAATATACAGATTCCAAAATCAATACTATAATTAAGCAATCGTTTCTTTCTAATATCCGTTTCCAATCTCCAATGAACAACGGGTAGATCTATGGGGCATACCCGAACACATACTTCACAAGCAATGCATTTATCAAATTCAAAATGGATTCGACCACGAAAACGCTCCGATGTGATCGATTTTTCATAAGGATATTGAATAGTCACAGGTAAACGATTCACGTGAGATAAGGTAATCATGAAACTTTGACCAATATACCTTGCAGCTCGTATTGTCTGTTGACCATAATTCATGAACCCAGTCACCATAGGGAACATATCGTGGATATCCATGAATAGTTTGATGTTTCTTTCTCTTGCTCTAGATAGGTTATGAATCTAGAATATCCTATTTTGTTATAGCGAAACGAGTTGGGAAGAAGTTGTTAATAATAGATTACCTAGAGAAATAGGTAAAAGAAATTTCCACCCAAGGTTTAATAGCTGGTCCATTCTCATCCTAGGTAAAGTCCATCTTGTTGTGATAGGAATGAACAGGAACAAATAAGCTTTAGCTAATGTAATAAGGATACCAATTGTCATTCCAAAGACTCCACCTGTTTTATTTATTCCAAAAGGTTCAGAAATGAATATGTACGGAATAGAGAAATTCCACCCGCCCAAGTAAAGAACTGTTACAAATAATGAAGAAACTAGTAGATTTAGGTAAGAAGCAACGTAAAATAAACCAGATTTAATACCTGAATATTCGGTTTGATAACCTGCTACTAATTCCTCCTCTGCTTCTGGTAAATCAAAAGGTAATCTTTCACATTCCGCTAGGGAAGAAATTAGAAAAACTATAAACCCTATAGGTTGACGCCACAGATTCCACCCCCAAAACCCATATTTTGACTGTGCCTCAACTATATCAACTGTACTTGAACTGTTAGATAATCATAGTCGATGATAACATCACTATTCCCATCGCTATTCCAGAACCGCACATGAGACCTCAGCTTCATACGGCTCCTCGATGGCCACAAATAAATCTAAGGACTGGTTCATTATTACCTCGGCATGTTTGTAGTGTAGATTAGAGTAAAGATGTATCGAAGAGTCCCGAATTAGACCAATGGAATTCCGTCCGCCATAATAAAAAAAAAGCGCTTCCGAATTGATCTCATCCTTTATTTTCTAATTAGACTTAGAATTCTTTTAGTTCAGTAATAACTTAATCCTTCAATAAAATACTCGTTGTTTCAATAGATATTTCGACCCATCCTTTTCGTACGAAAAATAATTAGACACTAATTCATAAGTTATAGTTGATAAATCATTATAAGAATTCTATCCGTATGAATATGGATAGGATTGAGGAAAGAAAGAATAAACAAAGATCTCTTATTATTCAGTTTTCCTATTGCATTCCATTTCTTTCGTTCCTGTTCTTCTTTCTCACTCAGAAGGGGGGTTTCTAAAAAATCAAATCAAAGGATTACTTCGTTCTCGACAGTCATTTATTTAATCAGTGGATAGAAGCATACTCTGGATCGGAATCGTGAGGAAGTACTGCTTGATCATTTCTACGAACTTAAAGCCCTCATTATGATTCCTTTTATGTTATGCAGAAATATCCCTTTGGATACCTTACATTATCTTCATCACTAATCCTTTGTGTACCTTTGTGTTCCTAACCGTCCACTCATTTTTGATTGATCCCCGATATGGTAATACATACAACATACACAACATACAACAACATACAATACAATAGTAGAAACTCCATACAGTTGATCTTTTGCACCCGCTTCAAGTCATGATGACTAATCAACCAATCTTGGGGTAAACAGTTTCGACGGCTTATGTTTACTTCCACTTTACTCTCGTACATAGGGAATGAGAATCAATCTTCTTACTGCAAATTCATAAGCTGTTTTGTTTCACTCATATAACTATCTGGTTTAACTCATCGACCCGAATGATGAATAAAAAGAGAAAGGTATCTATTCAACACATCCAACCCCTTTCCTTTATTTCCAGGAAAGGGGTAAAGGTTCATGTTCCAACGAATCACACGTAGAGATATTGATAACACACACGGAGTTAATGGTATTTCATAACTAATAGATTGAGCAGCAGCTCGTAGACCACCTGAAAAGGAATATTTATTATTCGATCCATATCCTGACATAAGAAGTCCAATAGGAGCAATACTGGAAATAGCGATCCATAAAAAAACGCCTATACTGAGATCGGCTAGAACAAGGCGATAGCCAAAAGGAATTACTAAATAGCTTAGTAGAATTGATATGACCGCTATAGATGGCCCCATACTGAATAAACGAACATCTCCTCTAGATGGGAGAAGATCCTCTTTCAAAAGTAGTTTGGTCCCATCTGCTAGAGCTTGAAGAATTCCCAAGGGGCCGGCATATTCAGGCCCGATACGTTGTTGTATCCCTGCAGATATTTCTCTTTCTAACCACACAATCACGAGTACGCCTATTGTGATTCCCGATACAGGAGTAAAAATAGGGACAAGCAGCCATAAGAGGTCTATGACCTCTTTTAAGGATTCCGATCTGGAAAAAGAATTGATAGCTTGTACTTCTGTCGTATCAATTATCATTTCAACGATCAACTTCTCCCATAATGATATCTATACTACCTAGTATCGTCATGATATCAGCCAATTTCATTCTTTTAACTAGCTGAGGAAGAATTTGCAAATTGATGAAACCAGGTGGACGAATTTTCCATCTCCAGGGAAAAACACTATTATCCCCTATCAGAAAAATTCCCAATTCTCCCTTTGGGGCTTCTACTCTCACATAAAGTTCTTGTTTCGACAATTCAAAAGTGGGAGAAGGCTTTTTACTAATGAATCGATATTCAAAACCATTCCATTCGGAATCACTTGCTCTATCAAAGCGTCGAACTTCTAAGTTCTCATAGGGCCCCCCCGGAATTCCTTCTAGAGCCTGTTGAATAATTTTTATGGATTCCGTCATTTCATTGATTCGTACTAAATAACGAGCTAATGAGTCTCCTTCTTTTTGCCACTGGACTTCCCAATCGAATTCATCGTAACACTCATAATGATCAACTTTACGAAGATCCCATTGGATTCCGGAAGCTCGTAGCATTGGTCCCGATAAACCCCAATTTATTGCTTCCTCCCCACCAATAATGCCCACCCCTTCAACTCGTTCCAAAAAAATGGGATTTTGCGTAATAAGCTTTTGATATTCAACAATTCCTGTTAAAGAATAATCGCAGAAATCCAAACATTTATCTATCCAGCCATGAGGTAGATCAGCAGCGACTCCCCCGATACGGAAATAATTATGCATCATTCGCATACCTGTGGCAGCTTCGAATAGGTCATATAGCAATTCCCTTTCTCTGAAAATATAGAAGAAGGGAGTCTGTGAACCGATATCTGCCATAAAAGGTCCAAGCCATAATAAATGAGAAGCTATACGACTCAGCTCCAGCATAATTACTCTGATATAGCTGGCTCTTTTGGGTACTTGAATATTTCCTAATTGTTCTGGTGCATTTACCGTTATTGCCTCTGTGAACATAGTAGCTAAATAATCCCAACGTGTTACATAAGGAAGATATTGTATAATTGTTCGGTTTTCCGCAATTTTTTCCATCCCTCTGTGTAAATAACCCAATACGGGTTCGCAGTCAATAACATCTTCACCATCTAGAGTAACGATAAGTCGAAGAACACCATGCATTGATGGGTGGTGAGGACCCATATTAACTATCATGAGGTCTTTTCTTGTAGCCGGTACATTCATATGTTTTCTTCTCCGATCCATTATTCTATGAATTGCCGAAAACGAAATAAATGAGGTTCATCAAAATTCAAGATCTAATAAACCAAAGAATTCAAACAATCTTCAAATTAACGAGTTTTTGGTTCCCGAATATCTAATTGATCAATTAATTTTTTATAACGCACTCTATTTTTCTTTGACAAATAAGCCAGCAGCCGTTGACGTTTTCCCAGAATTTTCCGCAAACCTATCTGAGATAAATAATCTTTTCTGTGCAATTCAAAATGTGAAGTAAGTCTCTGTATCTTATTGGTGAAACTGATTACTTGAAATTCAACAGATCCTTTGTTTTTTTCTTCTTTCGGAATAACTGAGATGAATGAATTTTTGACCATAACCATAAAAATGAAATTTATCTCTTTTTTTTTTTCCACAGATATGGATTTTACCAATCAGGAATAATAAGAATGCCAGTTATTTTGATCTGATACACCCAATAATCTGGATTTATTCATATATTACTTTATTCTATCAAATCAAATCAAAATTAAATTCAAATGAATTGTAAGTACAATTTTGAATTTGATTCGATAGAAGGGCAATTTCTGTACCCACAAAAGAAAATGATTTTGACCTAAGAATAAGAAGATTCTGCCGAATCATTTCTAGATTCAATCCAAATTGAGACGTTATTGAATCGGTATCATGTATTAGAATGTAACACAGCGTGTGTGTACATTCATATACCGGATCCGACACCTGATATATAGGAAATGTACCAACCATCAACTAATTCCGAATCGTGGATACATATGTATCCTTGACATACTGAAACGGCTGCCATTATTGGTATCAAACCAGTAGCGATTCATACAAGCTAAATCCTCTAATCGATAATTGGGCCAAAGAAACAATTTGAATTGAATGAATTTATTTATATCTGTATCAATATGCTTGTCCTCATCTAAAAATTGCCCCCAGTTCCTTACATTGTTGTCATTGAAAAATACCGGATTTCTATCCATAACATTCCTATTTCCGGAATTGAAACAAATTAGAATTCTCAATTCTCTACGACGCCTAGGGGATAGAATATTTTCAGGAACAAGCAAATCATAATGATTTTCGTCTCTATTCACAAGCATCTTTTTATGTTGTACAATGGATCCATTGAAATAATTCTCATCAACATATCTTTTTTCTCGATATCTTCCATTAGTTTGGCATTTATTATTATGGACCAATGAGATACCTATGGTTTGATACATAATAAATTGTCTATCCCATTTTATAGACAGACGTACTGGTTCGAGAATCAATATTCCCTTTTTTATCAATTCTGGAAGAGTTAGATTCGTCTGAATTAACATTACATCCAGGTGCATTTCTCCTCCTTGAATAGAGGATATAGCAATTTCCTTTGCATTTATTAGTCTAAGCAGGAAACAATATACCTTAACATTATTGAAAATTCTGTGATTCAAAGGATCATCCCATCTCAATTGAAAAAGCAAATATTTTTTCAGGAATAACTCTAGTTTTGCTTTCTTGTTACTCTCGGGTTGTCCTTTCTTTTCACGTTTTTGAATGTCTGATTCCGTGTAATCCTTTTCAAAATCTTTTTGTCGTTTTCGTGCGTCTGAGCCAATATTTCCGTGGCCGAGCTGTTCTTTTTCTTCTTGATTTCGATTCTTTAATTCAAGATATTCTTTTTGATTAGATGATATACGAAGATCCTTTTTTTGATTTCCATTAATGTTTTTGTTTTCACTAATGTTTTCATTTCCATTAAAAATGAAAAGAAGTAATTTGATTGGTATAATCCACGGTTTGATCTTATATGCATCATAAAGTGGCACAAATTCTGAGAAGAACCAAGATTTCGGATTTAATATGGGACGATATAGCATTTCTTTATTCATTCCCATCAAAAAAAACTTTTTTTTTTGATTGGGTGGGTTGATTTCTTGATGAATCGTGAGATAGAAAAGATCTTTCTTATCAATCATTTGATAATAATCAGTCTCGGTCTTAGTCATTTTATTAATGTTGGTCCCGGTATCCGTATCGGTCCAGGACTCAATATCGATATTCTTTCTAAGAAATAAATCGAAAATTTTCCACTCCAAATATTTTCTATCCGTACTTTTACCCGTACCAATAATATACTCTTCTCCTAGATAATCACTAATAGATATATCCCCCAGTACATAAAATGGTTCAATTTTAGGTGTCTTGTAATTATATGGAATCTCTCGGTCCTCGTTTACTTGTAATGAGGATGGATAAATATATGAGTCTTTCCTATCCCCATAATTAATATATTTATATGAAAAAAGATCATATCTGTAGTTTTTTTTTAATTTTTCTTTTTTGCTCGTCAATGAATTCACTTCATAATCATTTTTTTTCTCGTAATGAATGAATTGGGCTTTTTCATATGAATTCTTTTTTGAGTCTTTATTTTGAATCGTACGACGCCGATTGACCCTAGTTCGCCATTTTTGCGGTACTAATTTAGACCACCTAGCCTGAGATAAATTGTATTGATAATGACCCCTTAACCAGTTTTTCCATTCATTCATTCCAGAATTCGGAAGTTTTTTATGCCTTGATTTGGAATCAAATATTCTTCGTGTTCCAAAAAAATTCCTGATTCTATCCTTAAGAATAAGATATGCTTCGCGATATTGAAGTAGAGATCTCAAATGATACTTCTTAATAGCTTGGGTTTGTGATAATTTGTAAAATACAGATGCTTGTGAAAAGGAATATAGGTCACCAGAAATCTTTGATTTATTATTACTAATATTAGAAAGAGACTTTTTTATAGTCGAAATAAAGTGAATTTTTTTTTGATTTGTTTCATCAATCCCTTCTTTTTTTTTTTCATCATTGTGAATGTATTTATCGATAATCTTTTTTGTTGATTCAAGGAAAAGTTGTACATTGACTCTAGAAATATTAACAGTACATAGAAAGATATGTATGTATATTCTTTCGTTGAAAAATGTCAAAAAATAGTGCCATTTGCGTATGAATATGAATCTGTTACTTCTTCTTTTTGATATCTGCCAAATAGGTTTCTGCGATTCCGATCTTTTATCACCACAACTTGTATCGTTAGGACTAATATTTATATCCGGAGTTAGAAATATTTTTCTTTTGTCTTTTGCACCCCTTTCTATTTGATTTCTGATTAGGGTTGTTCTATCGGACAGATCTTTCCTTTTTTTTTCTGTCAGTGAATAATTTGCCCAATCCATGAATCTAATTCGAATGGTCGATTCAGGAACAATTTTATTACTGCTTCTGATTATGGAATCTTTTCCATTTTCATTCGGTTCATATACTTTCTTCAATACAAATAAGAAAATTGTATTTACGTTTACAAACTCTTTTATTATTCTTTTTAAAAATAGAACCGTTTTGATAATCCATCTTGTTTTTTCTTTTGAGACCTTTATAAACTGTTTTGTTTTTTTTTTGAAAACTCTTAGAACTAGAAAACATTTTTTTTTCACTTTTCTCTTTTTTTTTTCGAATTCATTATAAATAGGTTCAAAAAAGGAAGGTTGTTGTCGGGCAGAACCAAAAGGTAGTTCGGTTTCCCTTCCCCAGATTGTTAAAAAACAAAAATTTTCCGTTTTCCCTTTCTTTTGGATTGGATCTCTATGATGGGATCGTAGTTTGGATTTGCGCCAGGGTTTCAGACAGAAAGGAAATAGGATTTTTATCTGAATACCATCTGTTAACCAGTTTTTCGGAAATTCTGTTTCTGATAATTGAACACCATTATAGGTGCATTTAACATGCATTTCTCTATTCCACTCCTTCAAATCCTCGTACCACTCGGGGAATTGAAATAAGAACATACGGCCGAGGTTTTTAGCTATTATCAATGAAGGCAATATGATGTATTTTCTAAGAATCGATTGGGTTACTAACATAGTACCTCTTATTGCTTGAGCAAATATAATAGTATCCCAAGTTTCTGCTATTGCTATCCTTTCATTCTCGTTTTTTTTATCTGCAATTTTTTTTGCCTTTTCTTTTGCCTCTTCCTCCTCAGAATCTGAAGTTTTGAATTTCGGTCCTGTATCTATCCAATTTCTAAAAATTAGATTCATTGTTCGGGAGATATCAAAAGAAAAAAAAAAAGTTTTGTCTATTCTGTCCAAAAAAAGCAGGGAATGCACATTCGCTTGAAACATTTCCCAAGTAACTATTTTACGTCTTTGAGCGCGCATGGATCCTTTTACTATATCCCGACGAAAATCTGATTGTTGCGAGTAACGTATCAAAGCCAACTCTTCTGCTTGATCACTATTAGTACTGGTACTAGTATGAGTATTGGTATTCTGATCCGGATCCGCCTTATCAGTATAAATTACCACACGTTTGGCTTTTCTTGAACGAATCCCATGATTTTCTGTTGATTCTTCCTCATTTTCCTCCTCCCGCTCTTCAAAAGAATCGATCAATTTGTATGATCGTCGAGGAATCTTTTTACCGATTTCTTCTATTCCAATAGATTTATTTTGAATTGTTTGATTATTTGGATCAGTTGTAATTACATCGAATAGAAATTTCAAACATTTTGTTTTATTTTCTGAATCAAATCTTCTTTGTTCGGATATTAAAACAAGCTTTTTCAAATTCAGACTAAAACCAGTTGTTGATTTCCTAGCTAATTCACTGATAGAGGTCAAGAAAGGACCAATGTCTGTCGATAATGATTCTCCATTAAAAATATCCATTTTATGTTCAAGTTTTTGGTAATCAGTAGGAAGCATA